ATTCGGAATTGTAACCAAGCATCCCCCATCGGTTCTATGCCCGATTCATAACTAGAGAGCTTCTCTGGTCCTTCACTAATCGGGGCCAAAACTCCGGAAATTAGAAATGCCAAAATAGGAATAACACTTGATATTATTAGAAATGCCCAGAAAATATCATATTCGTGAAGCAGAAACATAGAAGCACTCCTATTAATGTGGAATATACCGAATTAGTTGATTCAAATTGGAATTCTCAATTCATCCATAACTGCATTAGTCGAAACAACAATTTTGATCAAACCACATAGTTTCGTTTGTTTACTTGTTGTGGGTCATGTATCGTCTCAAGATTCATCCAACGGAATCCCACTTACACTTACTTCGATTCTATTTAGATATGGTGTAGACATATAATGCTATTATACAAATCAAACTCTCTCCTACCTTGCCTCGGGTTTTCTATCAAACAAAAAAAGGAATTAAGGAATTTTTTTTAAAGAATATTTTAAATAATATGAATTGAAATTGAAATAATATTCAAACAATATTATTCAAATAAGATTAAATGAAATATTAAACATAAAGAATTTCAATATTCTATTAATATAATAGAGCCGAAGAGGGGGTCTGGCCCATTTTTTCTCTCTCTCTTTTTTTTTTTTTTTTTTTAGTGATTTAGAATATAGTCAGTAGTCAGATGTAATAGAATTTCTAGGAATTTCCATCTCGGGATTTATGGTATATTCTACGTGGCTGTGTTGGTGTATTCTTTTCATTAAGATCCGGATAGAGGATTATTGTTTCTATTGATTTGATACGGATACGAAAACGGAATGCATCGACCGATTCGATTCTCTCTCCCTGTCCCAGATTTATACTTAATTGATTTGATTCAATCCATTGAATTGTGAGGAACCCTTACATATAAAAACTCATGGGTTCCTATACCCAAATTAGGAAACTTTGGACCTGTACTACCCCGGCCCCGGCTTTACCCCCGAGTTAGAAGTCTTGAAAGAATCATTTCAGACCTATTTCTAGGACTAAAGATCGTGATTTGGAATGACTCGAAATACTTATTTATTTAATGTAATAATAACACCTAGCAGGACCAACCAACGAGTTAGGTTTCGTGACAACAAAAAACGTTTCTTTTGAAGCAAACCTAAAAAATGGGGCATAGTTTAATGGTAGAGTCGGCTGAATCGTAAATGATTTACAGAAGATACTTCGAATGGAATCATGCGTTGTCGAACGATTCGATAGACAAAATCTCCCCATCCCAAAACCAACTCATAGAACATAGAAATAGAAGAGGGTGCGTTGATACATTTAGGACCAATTCATTGTCTCTAAAACAAGAAATTGGGATTGTTGTTCTGCCAAAAGGCGATACGTCGGGGGATTCCTAACTCATCCAAGTTCAAATGGGCCCTAATCTTTTTAGATAAAGTCTGCATTGGTAGAATTGGAATGATGAACAAATTGGATTGGGTAGATTGGAATCAAAAAAAAAAATAAGTTATAAGTTTAAGTATTGTACAGAAAAATGACTACTTGCTTTGCTAAGCCGGTTATACGAAGAAAAGCCTATTGTACAATGAAACTTACCAAAGAGCTTCGTTTTTGAAACTCTGGCTTTTCTACAAATACAAGAACAAGAATAGGTTCTAGATAATGTGACTTACTATTAGATTGAATTTGGATTTGATTTGGTTGGGTCAGGTTGGAGTTTTTCTTGAGCCAGGCTCATGTTATGATTTTGACTTCATAAATTGACTTGGGTATACCAAAGCAAAGGTGTATCACTAAATCTTGGATCATGGACAAATAAAAGAGGAGAAAAAGGCCGTATGTCATTCACAGACGAAGATTAATGAAGAAGAATGGGTTTGTTTATCCGAGATTTGAAAATACCGATCCGATTGGATCCATTGGAATAAATTATTGTTTTCAAGCCCCGAGGGATCTCCGTGATCCTGTGGGAATGATTCCATTTCTATGGAACAATCAACCGGCCGGTCACACGCACTAATTAGGAAATGAATACAAAAATGTATAGGGCTATACGGACTCGAACCGTAGACCTTCTCGGTAAAACAGATCAAACTTATTATTATCGAAATGATTCGAACTGTTTCAAAGACCCAACATGCGTTTTTTTTTTTGCATTGGGCTCTTTCATTAACTGATAAAAAGATCGGCTAGTCCACCATAATTTTTCTTGACAGGAAGATAACGAGATGGCTCCATGCGCTCGGATTCATTATTTGAATTCTGATCCGGGAGCAATACCAAAGTGTTTCAAAGAAGGGTTACCCTGACGTAGGTCTGCCTCCGGCCTAGATCAACCTAAGTTAAATGGAGTCTCTATCAATCCGCCCCAAGAGTCAAATATGATACTTCATACACCTTAAAGTTCATAGGACGAAAAGAGGTTATTTTGAGGTCCTTATCCTCATTATGCCTAGCATTGAAGGGACTGGGTATTCACCTTATCAATGATCAAACCAATGAT